GGCAGGCTCGTACACATTGAGTACACCCTATACATGTATCATAAATCTTTACTGAATGTGACATTGGATCTATCAATTTTTTGAACGTTATCAATTTTCGATCTGGTAAAATCAGTAGTAACTGAATCATATATTGTAGACACCAGACGAATCAGTGGTTTACCAGAATTTTTTTTTAATTTAATAATCAATCTACTTCTGGATCTGGTCATGAGAATGAGAGAGGTCCAAGATACTTTGATTTATTACGTTTCAGCAAACATGGTCATACGGGTTATACACGACACGCTAATTCTAATTGATAAATATTCTATATATCTGTCTTTATTTATATCATTACGACTATTTATTCAACAAATTCGATTGATTGATACGAGTTGATTTTCTGTTACGATAGATCGACGAAACAATAGCTGGCCCAATAGCTGCTTCAGCGGCTGCAATAGCTATAACAAAGATCGAGAAAATGTCTCCTTTTAATTGTCGACTATCAAATAAATCAGAAAATGTTACGAGATTTAGATTAACCGCATTCAGTATAAGCTCAAGACACATAAGTGCTCTAACCATGTTTCGGCTTGTGATCAATCCATAAATACCGATAGAAAATAAATAGGCACTCAAAATAAGTACATGCTCGGTCATCATTGACCAACTCCTCATCAATTGAGATTGATTTCAATATGAACAACAATACAATTTAACCGATTTGATTGACTAGAATATAACAAGTACGGAAAAAAGAAAGGTATTAGTAATGGATCGAACTCAAACCCATTCAATTTAATATATGAACAATAGAATATCAAAATGGAACTGAAGGGAAATTGATGTCATAATAGTAACACAGAACAAAACGCGGCCTTATTTATTTTATTTGATTTTGGATTTCTAATTCTAAGTATTTATTACTGACGAGCCATAGCAATTGCACCTATCAAAGCAACTAAAAGAATTATAGAAATGAGTTCAAATGGAAGATAAAAATCTGTTGATAAATGAATTCCAATTTGTTGAACGTTACTTGTCAGGTCCTGCTCTATAATCTGGTTTGATCTTGTAGTCCAAATAATCCCGTACCATGACGTATCTGAGATAGTAGTAATTAGTGAAAAAAGAATACTTGTACAAACCAGTGAAGTAACTCCATCTCCAACTGTCCAAAGATATAAATCCTTGTAATATTCTGAACCATTCATGAACATCACAGCAAATACGATTAAGACATTTACGGCTCCCACGTAAATAAGGAGCTGTGCAGCAGCTACAAAATAGGAGTTAGATGGAATATGGAATAAGGATATACAAACAAGAACCAATCCTAATGAAAAGGCAGAATAAATTGGATTGGTAAGTAATACCACCCCTAGGCCTCCTAATATAAGACCTGATCCTAGAAATACTAAAAGAATATCATGTATTGATCCAGGTAAATCCATTATGTGTAAAATAAGAGATAAATAAGTTGAAATATTTCATTTTCATGACCTTACTGACCGGGCCAGGAAAAAAGAGGTTACCCTATCTTTCTTTTTTTTTTCTTGTATATGCCTAATTGAATTGAATCTTAATGTGGTGTGGATTGATGTAGATACAGTTATTGGACCAATCCCGCTTTTGTATCCGAAAGAGTAGTTGAAATTTGATATTTCGAAATCATCACGGATATATGAATCTATTCTAAATCCAAATCAAGCCGTGATTCTCACCAATCAATAGTTATGTTTTGTAGTTACTAACCAACCAAAATGAAAGAAACTTCGCTTCTTTAGATCAAAACGGAATCTTAGTAATTGGTAATCGTTCTTGAATCAAGGGGGTTATCCGTGGCTATTTTTATTTGAGTCGAATTCATAATTGTTCGAATTGTGTAATCGCCAATTACTGACATTGGTAACCGACCCAAAGCAATTTGATTATAATTCAATTCGTGACGATCGTAAGTAGAAAGTTCATATTCTTCAGTCATTGATAAACAGTTTGTTGGACAATACTCGACGCAGTTACCACAAAATATACAGATTCCGAAATCAATACTATAATTAAGCAATCGTTTCTTTCTAATATCTGTTTCCAATCTCCAATCAACAACGGGTAGATCTATGGGGCATACACGAACACATACTTCACAAGCAATGCATTTATCAAATTCAAAGTGGATTCGACCGCGGAAACGCTCTGATGTGATCGATTTTTCATAAGGATATTGAATAGTTACAGGTAAACGATTCGCGTGGGATAAGGTAATCATGAAACTTTGACCAATGTACCTTGCAGCTCGTACTGTTTGTTGACCATAATTCATGAACCCGGTCACCATAGGGAACATATCGTGGATATCCATGAATAAATTGATGTTTCTTTCTCTTGCTTGAGAGAGGTTATGAATCTAGAATACCGTATTCTGTTACAGTGAAAGGAGTTGGGAAGAAGTTGTCAATAATAGATTACCTAGAGAAATAGGTAAAAGAAATTTCCATCCAAGATTTAATAGTTGGTC